TTCAAAAAGGGGTTAGAGTGGGGACATGTGGTGATTCATTTTTTTCGTGTCTACTCAAAAGTTTCATGTTGAAATTGAGGATAACAATTATCTGATCCTTTGAATTGTTCGAATTTCTTAAAGGAATTTTTTCTTTTCTAGGATAATATTAAAGATCTTATCGAAAACTTACGGCAGCTTGCCAAACAAAGGCTAAGAGAAAAAAAAACAAAGGTATGACTGGCATAACATCTACAATTGGATTCAAAAAAGCATAGGCCTCTGGCAATTTTGCGAAGAAAAAACTACTCGAATAAAGGGGAGAATTAATACAGATCAAATTAAAGATATTAAGCATAATAAACTTTTTATTTTGTTCTTGGAGATAATTGTATTTTGGTTGAGTTATTCATATAAGTAAAAACGAAAAGAGAAAGGTAGAAAAAATCTTTCCTTTTCTTTGAGCTTACCCAACTAAAAATCCTGCAATTCTCAAAGGAGAATAGAAGAAATTTGACTTTCAATACAATATCTTAGTTGAATTCTATGCAATGAGCAATAAATTCAAGAAAATTCTATATCTATCCGTGTCAAAATCCTAACAACAATCTAATCCTTTATAAAAATGAAATATTTGGACTAGAATTGACGACAAACCAATACCACGATTATTCTTTATTAGTGTTAAATCAAAATTTAAATGGGGCGTGGCTAAGTGGTAAGGCAACGGGTTTTGGTCCCGCTATTCGGAGGTTCGAATCCTTCCGTCCCAGAGCATATTCATTCTATCAGAATACATATTTTTTTTTTAGTTTTTAATAAACTAAACTTAATGGAGTTCAACAAATGACACAGCGATGTAATTCAATTTATTTGTTGTAATCCAGTTAAGAGAGAAAATAGATCACAAGGGTTTGAATTCAAAAAAAGGTTAGACGGTTTTTTGATCATATGTTTTTTCTCTTCATATTGAGATAAATTTGTTACTTAGAAAAACCTTACTACCATTTTGACGGAGTCGAAATGCGAAAGAAGCCATATTTCCTATTCCTTAAATAAATAATAAATGGAGTAATTCAATTATTAATTCTCTGCGGATCTCTGAATTTTGAAACAAGAGAAAGTTTTTTTTTGTACTATGACTAAATTGAGTCAAGGAGATTAAGTTTCTTAAGACTTGGTTAGGTTAGGATAAAAAAAGGAATAAGGACTTAATCTATATTTGTTTTGCTCTTATAAATAATTTGAAATTTATGGAAAGATTCCAACAGGTTGATTCATACATTTTTTGATTTTACTTTTGGGGAAGATTATAGAAGGATTTGTGAATTTTAAGTAAAAAAAAAAAACGTCTAAAAAAAGCAAATCCATAGCCTAGAAGTATTGTTATCATCCTTTTTTTTTTCGATTTTTTTTTCAAAACAAAAAAAAAATTTTCAATTTATACAAAAAAATAAATATAGGGATTCATTTCTAATTTTGAGAAAACTTTTTCAGAAAAATATCTTAGAAAAGCAAAAAGATACATTCCTATGTACCAACTGAACCAATGACTATTCATGATTCTGTAATGGAATCAATTCTATACCGGCTCAAAATTAGATAAATGTTATGGTCAAACTTCGTTTGAAACGATGTGGTAGAAAGCAACGTGCGACTTGAAGGACACGATCCGTTGTGGATTCGTGCATCCACCGTTTTATATCAAAATGAAGGTGCTCTTGGCTCGACATCACTTGTTCTGCTAAACTACCCTTTTTGTTGGGTTGTAGCGTAAATAGTATAGGATGGAGCTCGAGTATAAAGTATTGACTTATTTCTTAGGGCAAGGATCTAGGGTTAATATCAATCTATAAAATAGAAGAACTTCGTAAGTCTATTTTTGATATAGAAATGAAAGGTTCCAAAGTTTCCAATCCAAAAGAAAAAAAAAATTCTTGGAATTAAGAAAACGCTTTCGGTACAAAAAGTGTATTACAGGGAATCAAATGTTTGGCTGATTCTTTGAATCAGGTCACAAAAAAGGGTATGTTGCTGCCATTTTGAAAGGATTCAAAATTACCGAAGTCATGTCTAAACCCAATGATTAAAAATAAGGATAAAGGATACCAGAACAAGAAAACACCCTTTCAATTGTATCAATAACTGCCCCAGAATGAGGAATAGGAATTCCTATTTTAATAAAAATTTAGTAAAAAAAAAGGGATTTAAAGACCACTCAATAAAAGAAATCTTAAAAAGATTTTTTTTTAGCTTTTTGAGAATTATCCAACTTGAGTTATGAGTACAAATGGTTTTTCCCGTTCAGAAAGGAAGGAGAAAGGCAGAAGGGGACTTAAATCATAGTCTAATTACACCTATTTGCCATTGGAATTCTATACATAAATAGAGCCTCAAATCATTTTTCTCGAGCCGTACGAAGAGAAAACTTCCTATACGTTTCTGGGGGGGGTATTGTTCATCTACATCTATCCCAATGAGCCGTCTATCAAATCGTTGCAATTGATGTTAGATTCCGAAG